TAAGCATACATTTATGAGGCCACGTGATAAAAATTTAGCTTTCATCATTTTATACATGTATAAAAAGCGGAGTTGTGTTTTTATCTCCCCGGATGTGAGGCCACGTGATAAAAATTTAGCTTTCATCATTCTGGATGTGAGGCCACGTGATAAAAATTTAGCTTTCATCATTTTATACATGTATAAAAAGCGGAGTTGTGTTCTTATCCGAGCTTTATGGAACTGAAGAGGACAAATTGACTGGGGAAAAAAAGAGTGCGTGTAAGAATTATTTTATGGGGGGAGGGGGGGAAAAAATTTTTACAATTTTATTAAAGAATAAAGACTTATGCTCCCGAATCCAAAAAAATGCCCCTTACGGTATTATGTCTTCGAGACCTGAAGTGTAATGTAAACAAGGCACTGAGCTAATGTTTTTATCCATTGAGATTCTTTAGGATGCTGTAAATGCAAGCCAACACGAAAAAAAATAAAAAGTACCAATGTTTTAAACGAAAAGAAGTAGTGGGGTTCGTTATTTGCCATGCATTTATATAGTTACACCCCATGCAAGTTCCTGGTGGAATGTTTGTGGGGTTATTAATCACAATAGTGATATATGAAATTAATGTATAACATGAATACACAAGCAAAATATTCCTTCAAGTGCTTACACCTGCGTAAACGTGTGATTTTTTAAAGGGGTTGATTCGGGCTTGCAAGTCTGTCAAATTCATGTAAATACTTGCGGGTCAAAGAGTAGTTTAGCTTAGAATCTTAGCTTTGGGAGTTAAGGGTAGGAGTTAAAATCTCCTCTCTTTGAGCAGAAGGGAGGACTTTAACCTCCAACACCCGGCTTACAAGACCGGTACTCTGAGTCTTTGAGTTACAAATGCAAGTAAGGTTCAATAGCTTATTTTCTGCCCAGCCTGTGACAGGGAAAAGAACGAAGAATAAGAGGAAGTAGATGACTGAGGCTACTTGTCCAATAATAACAAAGGGTTGTTCTGCCGGCATACCCCCGATTCACGTAAGAATCGCTAGGTTTGCGATGAGGGTCCAGAATAGGAACTGGGAGAGGGGTCGGAATGTCAGGGCTCGTTGGTTGGAGGTGTGTAAATAGGGCACCGCCAGAAGTGTGAGAATGGAGGCCCCTAGTGCCAAGACTCCTCCTAGTTTGTTAGGAATAGAGCGGAGAATAGTGTAGGCAAAGAGGAAGTACCACTCAGGCTTAATGTGAGGGGGGGTGGAAAGGGGGTTAGCAGGAATAAAGTTATCCGGCTCTCCTATAAGGTTGGGGGCAAATAAGACGATGGCGATAAGTAGCAGGAGGAAATTTGAGAAGCCAACCCCGTCTTTGTAGGAGTAGTAGGGGTGGAAAGGAACTTTATCTGTATTTGACCCCAATCCTAAGGGGTTGTTTGAACCGGTCTCGTGGAGGAACATCAAATGTAAGACGACTATAGCGGCAATTACGAAGGGGAAAAGAAAATGGAAAGCAAAGAAGCGGTTAAGGGTGGCATTGTCTACCGAAAACCCCCCTCAGATCCACTCGACAAGTATTGTGCCCACGTAGGGCACAGCTGAGAGAAGGTTGGTAATTACAGTAGCCCCTCAGAATGATATTTGTCCTCAGGGAAGTACGTAGCCTACAAAAGCTGTCATTATCACTAGTAGAAGAAGAATAACCCCAATGGTTCAGGTTGCCTTGTATAGGTAGGAGCCGTAATAGAGGCCTCGCCCGATGTGGAAATAAATACAGATGAAGAAGAAAGATGCCCCATTAGCATGCAAGTTGCGAATGAGTCACCCAAAGTTTACGTCCCGGCAAATGTGGGCTACGGAGTCAAAGGCGGACTGAATGTTAGGGGTGTAGTGCATAGCAAGAAACAAGCCTGTCAAGATTTGGGTGGCCAGGCAAAGGCCCAACAGTGAGCCGAAATTTCATCATGCAGAGATATTCGAGGGGGTAGGAAGATCAATTAAGGCATTATTAATAGGTTGGAGGATTGGGTGGACTTTTCGAAGACTGGCCATTAAAAAACTCTTGTTAAGTAAAGGGGGGGGTGGTACAATTGACACCACTGGGTTCTTGTAGTAAAATGTAATAACGACTGCTTTTCAAGCTGTAAATCCTGGCTAGAGTCCGGGCAAGAATTATGGCAACTATTATGTCTTTATTTTCAGTGGGGCTGGTTTTCAGTGTAATTGGGGTGGCCTCTAACCCGTGTCCCCATTTTGGTGCGTTGTGGTTGGTAGGGGCAGCTGGAATGGGGTGTGGGGTTTTAGCGGGACACGGGGGTTCCTTCTTATCTTTAGTTCTTTTCTTAATCTACTTGGGGGGTATGTTGGTTGTGTTTGCGTACTCATCAGCTTTAGCTGCCGACCCATATCCTGAGGGGTGGGAAGAGCCGTATGTTATATTTTTCATCGGCTTTTATGTAACTTTAACCCTAGGGGCGTGTCGTTACTATTGGGAGTTGTGGCACGGGTATTCCTGGGTGCCAGTAGAGGAGATGCATGTGTATTCTCTATTTCGAGCAGATACTGAAGGGGTTGCCCTCCTGTATGCACCGGGCAGTTGAATGTTGGTAGGGGCTGCGTGAGTTCTTTTCATTACATTACTTGTAGTACTGGAGTTAACCCGGGGATTAAGCCGGGGCCCAGTTCGTGCAGTTTAGACTAAGAACATCGTGATGGCTAGGGCGATGGTTAAGAGGAATAAAATTAGGTAGGTTTTCATGATGCCCCGCTGGATGTTGCTTGCAGTGCTAGCTAATTGTGAGTTTAATGCGGTTAGAGCCTTAGGCCCTGACTTTTCTAGCCAGGTTTGGTCAATGGTTTGGGAGGCAAGGGCTTGGCCTAAAATTAAGGCAAGCTTAGGTGAGAATCGATGTACAATAGCTGGAAAGAACCCTAGTATGTTGGAGAAGTGGTGGGGGGTTCGTGTGGGGGCGGGTTTAAATTGCTTGTTAGTCAGGTCTGCCAAGTCTAGGGCTACTAGTAGGCCAGCAAGTGAAACTAGGAGGGCAGCAAGTTTCAATGTCCCGGGTATGGTCATTACAGGGGTTTTGATGAATGGGACGTTAGATGTAATTAGGAGTCCAGCGATGATGCTCCCTCATGCTAGACGTTTAATGGGGTTAATCACTATTGGGTTGTTTTCATTGATGGGGGAGTGGGCATTGAATCGGGGGTTTCCCATAGTTACAAAGTAAATGACTCGCAGGCTGTAGACAGCTGTGAATGAGGTGGCGACGAGGGTTAGTGTTAGGGCTCAGGCGTTTAGGTATGATGTGTTTAGTGCTTCAATGATAGCATCCTTGGAGAAGAACCCTGCTAAGAAGGGAGTGCCAGCTAAGGCAAGGCTCCCAATTGTAAGGCAGGAGGAGGTAAAGGGGGCTAGGGTGTGTATTCCCCCTATTTTGCGAATGTCCTGCTCGTCATTAAGGCTGTGGATAATTGAGCCCGAGCATAAGAATAGCATTGCTTTGAAGAAGGCGTGGGTGCAAATATGGAAGAAGGCAAGTTGGGGTTGGTTAAGGCCAATAGTCACCATTATGAGGCCTAATTGGCTGGATGTGGAGAATGCGACAATTTTTTTGATGTCGTTTTGGGTGAGAGCGCAAGTGGCGGTGAACAGGGTTGTAAGGGCGCCTAAGCATAGGCATAAGGTGAGGGCTTTTGGGGAGTTTTCTATGAGCGGGCTTAGTCGGATGAGTAAAAAAATACCCGCGACGACCATTGTGCTTGAGTGCAGTAGGGCAGAGACAGGTGTAGGGCCCTCCATAGCAGAGGGGAGTCAGGGGTGAAGACCAAATTGTGCGGATTTGCCGGTGGCAGCAAGGATAACTCCAAGGAGTGGAAGGGTTAAGTCCTGGCCTTTGGCATTAATAAAGATTTGTTCTATATCTCAGGAGTTAAGTTTTATTGCTATTCATGCTATTGCAAGGATTAGTCCAATGTCCCCAACTCGGTTGTACAAGACTGCCTGTAGGGCTGCTGTGTTCGCGTCTGCTCGGCCGTATCATCAGCCGATGAGGAGAAAGGATATAATTCCCACGCCTTCCCAGCCAATAAAGAGCTGGAATATGTTGTTTGCGGTTACAAGGGTAATTATTGCAATGAGGAAAATTAGGAGGTATTTGAAGAACCGGGGTATTTGTGGGTCGGCAGCCATATACCAGATTGCAAAGTCTAGAATAGACCAGGTAACATATAGTGCGATTGGGACAAAAAGAATCGAATAGGCGTCAAACTTAAGGCTAACGTGAATATTGTAAGCATATGTAGTTATTCAGGTTAGGTTTGTAATTACCATCTCTGTTCCTTCATTTATGTACACGAACAGAGGAATAAGACTAACAAAAAAGGCCAATTTGATTGCTGTGTTTACTCGGGCGGAGATTCAGGGGGCAGGTCGAGGCGGGGCTTCAAAAGTCGTAGTTAAAGGATAGGCTAACAAAAACAGTGTTGTTAGTAAGCTGGACGACATCATGAATGCTAAGTGTGGCATAAGCTGCTACTTGGATTTGCACCAAGAGTCTCTGGTTCCTAAGACCAGCGGATAAGCTGTTATCCTTTAGGAGCTCTTAATGGTAAGGGGCCCCGGAATTTAACCGTGGACACGAAAATTAGCAGTATGCGTTGGCTCTAAAATGCTCCCCCTCGGTAAACAAGGGGGTTTGAACCCCTAATGTTAGAGTCACGGTCTAATGTTTTGCTTAACACTATATCTACAGGTGGTTCACCCTCAAATAAGCTCAGGTTTCAGTGTGAGGAGAATTAGGGGGAGGAGGTGGAGAGCAATTAGAAGGTGCTCTCGAGAGTGTGAGGGGTCCAGGGTGATGATGTGGGCTGGGAGGGAGCTTCGTTGGGTCGTTAAGAACATGTAAAGGGTATAGGCGGCTGTAATAAAGGTTCCTGCCCCTGTCAATAGCAAGGTCCAGGGGGACCAGTTGAACAGGGAGGCAATGATTATTAGTTCGCCCATGAGGTTAGGTAGGGGAGGGAGTGCCAGGTTAGCAAGAGCGGCAACAAACCATCATGTCGTTATTAGAGGAAGCAAAATTTGTATCCCCCGCGCTAGGGCCATTGTCCGAGTGTGCGTCCGTTCATAGTTAGCATTTGCTAAACAAAATAGGGCGGAGGATGTTAGACCGTGGGCAATTATTAGTACTAGGGCTCCTGTGAAACTTCATGGGGATTGAATCAGAATAGCTGCCGCGACTAGGCCTATGTGGCTTACGGATGAGTAAGCAATGAGGGACTTTAGGTCTGTTTGACGGAGACAAATTGAGCCCGTTATGACGACACCTCATAGGGCTAAGGCAATAAAGGGGTAGCTAAGTTCTTTAGTAGTTGATTCCAAGATAAGTATTATTCGCATCATGCCGTATCCCCCTAGTTTTAGAAGCACGGCTGCTAGTACTATTGAGCCCGCGATAGGGGCCTCTACATGTGCTTTGGGGAGTCATAAGTGAACACCATAAAGAGGTATTTTTACTAGGAATGCTATAAGGCAGCCTACTGATCATAGTTTGTCTGCGATGGATGTTAGTTGCAGGGGGCAGGCGTAGTGTAGGGTGAGAAATGATAGAGTGCCTGTCTTGTTTTGGAGCACAAGAAGAGAAACAAGCAGGGGGAGGGAGCCCGCTAATGTGTAGAACAAAAAGTAGGTCCCTGCGTTTAGTCGTTCTGTTTGATTCCCTCAGCGGGTAATAATAATTAGTGTCGGGATAAGGGTGGCTTCAAATATAATATAAAACATTATGACTTCAGTGGCGCTGAAAGCTATAATTAAGAAGATTTGTAGGGAGGTTAAAAGGGAGATATACATTCGTTGGCGATTTATGGGTTCAAGGGTTAGGTGGTTCTGGCTCGCAAGGATTATTAATGGAAGTAATCAGCAGGTTAGGACTAGAAGAGGCGTTGATAGGGGGTCTGTGGCTATGTAAACGTTTAGTGAGGTCCAGCCTGTTTCTGATAGGTTGGGGAATCACATGAAGCTAATAAGTGAGATAGTTAGGCTATGGGCAAGAGTGGTGGGCCATAATCATTTGGAAGGCGTGAGTCAGGCTGTTGGAACTAGCATAATTGTGGGAATAAGGACTTTTAGCATTGGAGAAGGTTGAGGCTTTGAAGGTGGTCGTTACCATGGGTGCGGGCAGTGGCTACAAGTAAGGCAAGCCCTGCGCTTGCTTCGCAGGCTGAAAAGGCTAGAATCAGAAGGGGGGAAGAGGCAAAAGCCGTTGTGTTAAGCTGAAGGGCCCAAACTGAGAAGCCGATGAAGAGAGATAATATTATGGCTTCTAGGCATAGAAGGGCCGACAGTAAGTGGGTTCGGTGAAATGTTAGACCTATAAGACCTAAGACAAAGGCTGACGAAAAGGTGAAGTGAACGGGGGTCATTAGGTAATCATGGATTTTAACCATAAGTGCTGGAGCCGAAATCAAGTGTATTACATTATACTAATTACCTATTCAGCTCATTCTAGGCCTCCTTGGAGTCATTCATAGATGAGGCCTAAGGTGAGGAGGGCCAGGATAGCGGAGGCTCATAAAAAGGTGGATAATGGGGAGGGTAGTTGGTCTCCTCAGGGGAGGGGCAGAAGAAGCGCAATTTCTAGATCAAAAAGTAAAAAAAGGATGGCAACTAGAAAAAACCGAAGGGAAAAGGGGAGGCGAGCTGACCCAATAGGGTCAAACCCGCATTCGTACGGGGAGAGTTTTTCGTGGTCAGGCGTCATTTGGGGAAGTCAAAAAGATACCAGGATTAAGATGGTGGCTAGTAGGGTGGTAATTGCAACGATTGTCGGGATTAGGTTCATTATCTTTCCTTGGGTTTTAACCAAGACCGGGTGATTGGAAGCCACTTATACTGGAAGTTAGTACTAGAAAGATTAAGATCCTCATCAGTAGATGGAGACGTAGAGGAATAGTCAAACGACGTCTACAAAATGTCAGTATCAGGCGGCTGCCTCAAATCCAAAGTGGTGGCTAGATGTAAAGTGGTAATGAAGTTGGCGAAGTAAACAAACAGCGAGGAAAGTAGACCCAATAATTACATGGAGTCCATGGAAGCCTGTAGCTACAAAAAATGTAGCACCGTACACTCCGTCTGCGATGGTGAAAGGGGCTTCGTAGTATTCTATGGCTTGGAGGAAGGTGAAATAAAAGCCTAAGAGAATAGTAAGAGTTAGGGACTGAATTGTCTCTTTGCGTGCCCCTTCCATAATGCTGTGGTGGGCTCAGGTAACTGTCACCCCGGAGGCAAGGAGAACCGCCGTGTTTAGAAGGGGGACTTCAAGGGGGTCAAGGGTTGTAATTCCTGTGGGGGGTCAGCAGCCTCCTAGTTCGTGGGTGGGGGCTAGGCTAGCATGGTAAAAGGCTCAAAAGAAGCCTAGGAAGAAGAAAACTTCAGAGGTAATGAAAAGGATTATTCCGAATCGCAGGCCTTTTTGGACAGGTGGTGTGTGGTGGCCTATAAAAGTCCCTTCTCGGACCACGTCTCGTCATCACTGATACATAGTAAGAATTAAACAAATTGTTCCAATGAAAATTAGTGTAGTGGAGTTAAAGTGGAATCAAATAGCAAGGCCCGACGTTATTAGAAGGGCAGCGATTGCGCCTGTGAGCGGCCAGGGGCTGGGGTCAACTATGTGGTATGCGTGTGCTTGGTGTGCCATTTAGACGTTTTCTTGTAAGTAGAGGCTCAAGAGGAGAACAAATACGTAGGCTTGAATTATGGCTACGGCTACTTCTAATAATGTAAGAAGAAGTAGTAGAACAAACGTTAAACCGGCTACTGCGGGTATTAAAGGCATAAGAACAATGACGCCGGTTGCGATCAGTTGGATTAGGAGGTGTCCGGCTGTTAAGTTGGCTGTGAGCCGAACTCCAAGTGCTAGGGGCCGAATAAATAGGCTAATTGTCTCAATAATAATGAGAATCGGAATTAATAAAGTGGGGGTGCCCTCTGGAAGCAGGTGTCCTAGGGCGTGTGTTGGCTGGTTACGCATACCAATCAGTACCGTGGCTAGCCAAAGGGGGAATGATAGGCCTAAATTAAAGGCTAGCTGTGTAGTTGGTGTAAAGCTGTAAGGGAGAAGGCCTAGGATATTTAGGGTCATCAGATACAGTAGTAAAGAGGCTAATAATAGCGCTCACTTATGGCCGGGGGTGTTTACTGGTGTAAACAGTTCACGAGAAAATCGCCCAAAGATCCAGTTAAGTATTGCTGCAATCCGATCACTAATCCATCGACTTGTGGGGGAAGGAATAAGAATTCAGGGCATGGCTATGGCGATAGCGATAAGGGGAACACCAAGGTATACGGGGCTTAAAAATTGGTCAAAGAAGCTTAGTGTCATGGTCAGGTTCAAAGTTTGCCTTTAATTGTTTCCGTGTTTTTTGGAGAGAGCTCGTAAGGGAAGACATGGTTTATTACTTTTATAGGAATGAGAATCAAGAAAACTAATCATGAAAACACTAGAATGGCAAACCAAGGCTTCGGATTAAGCTGGGGCATGTCGTTAGGGGTGGTAGGGAGTCACCAATATTTAGCTTAAAAGGCTAATGCTAGTACCCGATTTAGCTTCCTAACGAGGCGTCTTCAAGTATTAGGTAGGATCAGGTCTCAAAGTGTTCTAGTGGGACTGCTTCAACTACAATGGGTATAAAGCTGTGGTTGGCTCCGCAGATTTCAGAACATTGACCATAAAAGACACCAGGGCGAGCTGCAATAAAGGCTGTCTGGTTCAGTCGTCCGGGGACTGCGTCCATTTTTACACCTAGGGAGGGGACGGCTCATGAGTGGAGTACATCTTCAGCGGAAATTAACATGCGAACAGGGGACTCCACTGGAACAATTATTCGGTGGTCTGCGTCAAGCAGTCGGAATTGACCGGGGGCAAGGTCTTGTGTGGGAATTATATAAGAGTCAAATTCTAGACTTTCGTAGTCAGTGTACTCGTAGCTTCAGTATCATTGGTGTCCAATGGCTTTAATTGTTAAGTGTGGGTCATTAATTTCATCTATAAGGTAAAGGATCCGCAGAGAAGGAAGGGCAATAAGGATCAGAATAATTGCAGGTAGAACCGTTCAGATAATTTCAATTTCTTGGGAGTCTAAAATGTATAAGTTAGTAAGACTGGTTGTAATTATGGCTGTAATGATATAAAATACTATAACGCTAATTAAATAAATAATTATTATGGCGTGATCATGGAAGTGAAGGAGCTCTTCCATAAGAGGCGAAGCTGCATCTTGGAAACCTAGTTGTAAGGGGTAGGCCATTCATAGGATACGCGGGGCTCCAACCCGCAATTACGCCTTGACAAGGCATCGTTATCTTCTATTTAACTAGCGTCCCATTATTAAGAAAGTGGCAGAGTGGCTATGTGGTTGGCTTGAAACTAGCATACGGAGGTTCAATTCCTCCCTTTCTCGTTAATTTGAGCGTACTAGTACGAAGGCGGGCTCTTCGAATGTGTGGTAAGGGGGAGGGCAGCCGTGTAGTCACTCTACATTAGTAGCGGTGTGTTCAACTGTTTTTACTTCACGTTTAGAGGCGAAAGCTTCTCAGATGATAAACAAGAATAAAATTACACCAACAAAGGACACAAGGGAGCCAATAGAGGACATTGTGTTTCAAAGGGTGTAGGCGTCTGGGTAGTCTGAGTACCGCCGAGGCATGCCAGCTAGGCCCAGGAAGTGTTGGGGGAAGAAAGTGAGGTTTACACCTGTAAACATTACGCCGAACTGAACTTTACCTCATGAGCTGTGAAGGGTGTAGCCCGAAAATAGTGGGAATCAGTGAGCGAAGCCAGCCAGGATAGCAAATACTGCTCCTATTGATAAAACATAGTGGAAGTGAGCTACAACATAGTATGTGTCGTGGAGAACAATATCCAGGGATGAGTTTGCCAGAACAATACCTGTTAGACCTCCTACGGTGAACAGGAAAATGAAGCCAAGTGCTCATAAGAGCGGGGTGTCCCATTTAATTGAGCCGCCATGGAGGGTTGCGAGTCAGCTAAAGACTTTTACGCCGGTTGGGATTGCGATGATTATTGTTGCTGAGGTAAAATATGCTCGAGTGTCTACGTCTATTCCGACTGTAAACATGTGGTGGGCTCATACAATAAACCCAAGTAGTCCAATAGCTATTATAGCCCATACTATTCCCATGTGTCCAAAAGGTTCTTTTTTCCCAGAGTAGTAGGCAACGATGTGGGAAATTATTCCAAAGCCTGGTAAAATTAAGATGTAGACTTCGGGGTGGCCAAAAAATCAGAATAGGTGTTGATAAAGAATCGGATCTCCTCCTCCAGAGGGGTCAAAGAAAGTTGTATTAAGGTTTCGGTCTGTCAGCAGCATAGTAATACCTGCAGCAAGGACTGGAAGTGACAGGAGTAGGAGGACTGCAGTAATTAAAACAGATCAGACAAATAAGGGCGTTTGGTATTGAGAAATGGCTGGAGGTTTCATATTAATGATGGTCGTGATAAAATTAATAGCCCCAAGAATTGATGAGATCCCTGCTAAGTGCAGAGAAAAGATAGCCAGGTCGACGGAGGCTCCAGAGTGGGCAAGGTTCCCGGAGAGAGGGGGATAAACGGTTCATCCAGTCCCAGCACCGGATTCAACTGCAGAGGAGGTTAAGAGGAGAAGGAAAGAGGGTGGGAGTAGTCAAAAGCTCATGTTATTCATCCGGGGGAAGGCTATATCAGGGGCTCCGATCATTAGGGGAATCAGTCAGTTTCCAAACCCTCCGATTATGATTGGCATCACTATAAAAAAGATTATTACGAAGGCATGTGCTGTTACGATAACATTATAAATTTGGTCGTCTCCAAGCAGGGACCCTGGCTGGCTTAGCTCAGCTCGGATTAGCAAGCTTAAGGCTGTGCCTACCATTCCTGCCCATGCACCAAATAGAAGGTATAGGGTGCCGATGTCTTTATGATTAGTCGAGAAAAATCAACGTGTAATTGCCACAGGTAAGATGGCTGAGTTTTAAGCGGTGGTCTGTAACCCCACAAACAGAGGTTAGAATCCTCTTCTTTCCAAGCTTTGAAGTGTTTTACATGCAAGATTGCAAATCTTGAGTAGCGGAATAGACTTCTGCCGAGGCTTAAAATTACCCCGCCTTTTTCCGGCTTAAAACAAGGCGGGGTAATGCCCACCCTTTAGACAGATGCTTATACGGTTGAAGCGGTTAGTTGTTACCTAGCATGATTTGTGGGATCGAAGCCCTCCTGTCTAGGAAGGCTTTAACTTAATTAAAGTGTCTGCGTTGCATGCAGGAGATGTGGGTTAATGTCCCGCAAGTCTTATCAGGGGTTGGGAGATTTTTAACTCTCGCTGAGGGCTTTGAAGGCTCTTGGACTTTTTATCCTAAACCCCTTAAATAGTTAGTACTGCTATGGCAGCTGGGGTGAGGGGGAGGAGGGTTAGGGTAGCAGTAAGGGTAATAGCTAGGGGGAGGGTAGCTTGATTGGAGGAGAGGCGCCAAGGGGCTAGGCTGGTTAAGGTGTTGGGGGATACGGTTAGGGTTATAGCATAAGATAGCCGTAAATAAAAGTATAGTGTGAGGAGGGCAGACAGGGCTGCGATAGTGGCAAGGGGGGCAAGTTCTTGTTTTGATAGTTCTTGAATAATTAGTCACTTTGGTATAAAGCCCGTGAGTGGGGGGAGGCCCCCTAGGGAGAGAAGAACTAAGGGGGTGAGGGCCGTAAGTGCTGGGGCTTTTGCCCAAGATGTGGCGAGGGTATTAATGTTCATCGTTTTATTAATTTTGAATGTTAGGAAGGCTGAAGAGGTCATGATGAAGTAGATAAGAAGGGTAAGTAGTGCAAGTTGAGGGGAGTACTGCATAACAAGTATGATTCAGCCAAGATGCGCGATGGATGAGTAAGCTAGGATTTTTCGTAGCTGGGTCTGGTTTAGGCCTCCTCAGCCCCCAAGAAGTGTAGAGGTGAGGCCTAAGGCGATCAAGAGGGTGGGGGTGGGGTGGGAAATTTGCATAAGAAGGGCAAAAGGTGCAATTTTTTGTCAAGTAGAGAGGATAAGGCCCGTTGTGAGGTCAAGTCCCTGAAGGACTTCGGGCAGTCAGGCGTGTAATGGGGCGAGGCCTATTTTTATTGCAAGGGCTAGGGTAAGTAAAGTCGTTGGGAGGGGGTGTATCATTTGTCCAATATCTCATTGGCCGCTTAGTCATGCATTGGTAAGACTGGCAAAAAGGATCATGGCGGCGGCAGTTGCCTGGGTCAGGAAATATTTGGTGGTGGCCTCTACTGCTCGCGGGTGGTGGCTTTGTGTCATAAGGGGAATGATTGCAAGAGTGTTCATTTCAAGGCCCATTCATGCATAGAGTCAGTGTGAGCTCGTAAGGGTAATTGTAGTCCCCACGACTAAGCCAAAGAGGAGAGTGAATAGGATTAGTGGGTTCATTAGTAAAAGAAGGATTTGAACCAACATTAGATGGGTTATGGGCCCATAAGCTTTCTTAGCTGATTTTACTAGGAAGTGGTGTAGTGGAAGCATAAAGAGTTTTGATCTCTTTGGGAAAGGTTCGAATCCTTTCTTTCTAGAGGAGCAGGAAGGACTTTAACCTTCATTATTCACTCTATCAAAGTGGTCCTTTGTTTCAGGCACAGCTCCACAGTGTTAAAGTTGTGGGGGTAGGCCTGCTAGAGCGATGGACAGTGCCAGGTGTCAGATAACAAGGGCTAGTGTCAAGGGGAGGAAGCTTTTTCACATAAGGTGCATAAGCTGGTCATATCGGAATCGGGGGTAGGAGGCTCGTACTCACAAGAAAGCTGTGGAGAGTAAGGTTGCTTTAATTATCAGGTTGGTAGTGGTCAGTAAAGGTATTGTAGGGATGTGCGAAGCTCCTAAAAATAGTACGGCGGAAAGCGTATTTATGAGTAGGATGTTTGCGTACTCTGCAAGAAAAAAGAGGGCAAACGGGCCGCCCGCGTACTCAACGTTGAATCCTGAGACTAGCTCTGATTCGCCCTCAGTGAGGTCGAAGGGTGCTCGGTTGGTTTCTGCTAGGGTGGAAATAAACCATATTGCGGCGAGGGGTAAGGCTGGGATGACTAGTCAAATGGTTTCTTGGGCGACGTTAAACGTTTGGAGGGTAAATCCCCCGGTAAAAATAATAGTGCTAAGGAGGATAAGGCCGAGGCTAACTTCATAAGAAATTGTTTGGGCGACGGCTCGCAGGGCTCCAATTAGAGCATACTTTGAATTTGAAGCCCAGCCTGAGCCTAAAATAGCGTACACTGAGAGGCTGGACAAGGCTAAAATAAACAGGATGTTCAGGTTTAGGTCAGCCACGGGGTAGGGGAGAGGCAGAGGGGCTCATAGTGTGAGGGCTAAGGTCAGTGCAAGTATTGGGGCTGCTAAAAATAGAAGCGGGGAGGAGGCTGAGGGTCGGATGGGCTCCTTAATAAACAGTTTGAGGCCGTCTGCAATGGGTTGGAGGAGGCCGTAAGGGCCCACAATGTTTGGCCCTTTTCGAAGTTGCATATAGCCTAGGACTTTCCGTTCAATGAGGGTAAAGAAAGCTACGGCAAGCAGAACGGGTACAATAAACGTCAGGGGGTTTAAGATGTACGTTATAATGTAGTTGAACATAGTTGGAGAGAGGATTTGAACCTCTGCATAAAGGGCTTAGATCTTCAGCATGACCAGGCTCTGCCACCCCAACAATGCCATATTTCTTTGGCTTGGTGGGGTTATGTCCTCTTCCCTAATTTAGTTGCTTTCATTAGGAGGGACGGGGCGTGCCTTAAGTATTGGCCCCTTCTTTTCGGTCCTTTCGTACTAGAAAAGAGCATGTCATAGATAGAAACTGACCTGGATTACTCCGGTCTGAACTCAGATCACGTAGGACTTTAATCGTTGAACAAACGAACCCTTAATAGCGGCTGCGCCATTAGGATGTCCTGATCCAACATCGAGGTCGTAAACCCCCTTGTCGATAGGGACTCTAGAAGGGGATTGCGCTGTTATCCCTAGGGTAACTTGGTTCGTTAATCGGCTTTGCCGGATCATTATTGGTTAGAAATTCTATTAGTTAGAGCTGCAGCTCTTGGTTGTAGGAGGTCAGTGCTCCCATTCCACTCGTGGGTTTTTTGTTTCCTCGGGGTCGCCCCAACCTAAGACAGAGGGGCATGGTTCGTTCAGTTCAGTCCTTTGTTTTAGGGTTATTTGACACAATATGCCTTAGTGTCTAAAGCTCCATAGGGTCTTCTCGTCTTATGTTTGTATCCCCGCTTCTGCACGGGGAGATCAATTTCATGGACTTGAGAAAGGAGACAGTTGAGCCCTCGTGATGCCATTCATACAGGTCTCTATTTAAGAGACAAGTGATTGCGCTACCTTGGCGCGGTTAAAATACCGCGGCCGTTGAACATATTGTCACTGGGCAGGCGGTACCTCTTATTCTTGATTAGCAAGAGGCGATGTTTTTGGTAAACAGGCGAGGCTCCATTTGTTTGCCGAGTTCCTTCTTTCTCTTTTAGTCTTTCCTTAATGGCACACCAGTGTGGGGTTAACGGTTATTATGTTGTATGGTTTTCTAGTTATTTACTTATTATTCATTACCCTCTTTGTTTGGGGGCCGTTAAGTTTCGGTGAGGTTTCGTTCCGATTTACATGTGTGCAAGGAGAGAGGATAAATATTCTCTTATTACTCATATTAGCATGTACGCTCTCATGTCTGCATGAGAAGGCCTGATAATGCTTGGGGGTTAGGATTGGGTTATCTGGATATATGGCGGAAGATTTAATGCTCGAGCTTTAACGCTTTCTGTAGGGGTGGCTGCTTTCAGGCCCACCTGGGCATTATTGCCTTAAATATTGTGATCTTTACCCTCCTGGGAAAGTTGTATCTTGTCTCAAAGGGGCTGTACCTCCTTTGAGTAACTCTCTAGATTTCTTTAGGTGTCGGGCATGGTCAGGCCGGAATTGAGTGGAGAAATACTGGAGGCTGAACTCCTATCCAATTCTCAGGCAACCAGCTATTACTAGGTTCGGTAGATCTGTCATCTCTACTCAAAGATCTTCCCACTCTTTTGCCACAGAGACGGGTTTGCCCTATTGATAGGCTGTCTTGGAGTAGCTCACGTAGTTTCGGGGTTTCAAACTGAAGTGCTCTTCGCTTGGGTGTTGCTAGCTAAATCATGATGCAAAAGGTACGAGGGGTAATCTCTGCTTCTTGGGGCTTTACTGGGTTATTTCATTTCTCTTTCAGCGTTCCCTTGCGGTACTTTCTCTATTGCTCCGATAGTCCCTTTTCTGTCGCCCATACTAAGGGGGTAAAATGTTTTGTTTTATAGGGGAGGTGTGTTTGGGGTTATAAATATCTAGGTGTTGTTTTTGTTTATGGTGGGCTAGCTGGTTAGCATCAAGGCAACCCGGTTCACACGGATAATCTTTCGGTGTAAGGGAAAGGTTATATTTTTAACTATGCCCTGATTTGTCCAAGTACACCTTCCGGTACACTTACCATGTTACGACTTGTCTCCCCGTTGCGGTCTAGGTGTTAATTAGTTATTGTGTTTCAGGTTGCTGGGGAGAGTGACGGGCGGTGTGTGCACACTTTAGAGCCGACTTCAGTGGAACACTCTGTTTTCCACTTACTGCTAAATCCTCCTTCGGATGTTTTTTTCATTACGTCGTTCGTGTTCGCTAAATTAGCGAATGTAGCCCATTTCTTCCCCTCCCATGCGCTACACCTGGACCTGACATTCTGGGTTGTACCAATTTTGCTTACTATGGATCCCTCACAGGGTAAGCTGATGACGGCGGTATATAGGCGGGGTGAACAAGGGAGGGTGAGGTCTAACGGGGATTATCGGTTACAGAACAGGCTCCTCTAGGGGGGTCTAAAGTACCGCCAAGTCCTTTGAGTTTTAAGCTGGTGCTCGTAGTACTCAGGCGGAATAGGGGGGTGAATTTTCCTATCAATTTTTACGACTAAGCATAGTGGGGTATCTAATCCCAGTTTGTATCTTAGCTTTCGTGGAATCGGGGTGAATAAAGTCACTTTCGTGGTTGGGATTAGATTATACGTCAGATGCTTATAACTGCTCTGAAAGTATTGGCCTTTAGTGTAGATTTTACCTTAACCACTCTTTACGCCGATTTCTATCAACTAGGGTCTCTCGTATAACCGCGGTGGCTGGCACGAGATTTACCGGCCCTTTTAGCTTTAACTAAGTCAAGTTTTCACTTATGGCTTAAGGTTTATCACTGCTGAATTTCCCTTGGGGGTGTGGCTAAGCAAGGTGTCGTGGGCGTGTAAGTTCGGGGTGGTGCCTGATACCAGCTCCTTGTCTTCTGGCAGAGGACTGTGGGGCATTCTCACAGGGGTGCGGATACTCGCATGTGTAAATCTAGCTAGAGTCGATAGTAAAGTCAGGACCAAACCTTTGTGCTTTTGGGGCTTATTAGGGCCCATATTAACATCTTCAGTGTTATGCTTTTATTTAAGCTACA